GGCTGCGGAGGTTCCCAAATGAATCGGTTTATTAGAAAAACGCTTTGTTCTTTGGAAAATCTCTCTTTTTTCTGGTACAGAATTGTTCCACTCTGCAAGAACTCCGAATCTTTCTCTTGAAGCTCCTCCTCTTGAAGCTTATCTTCCTCGTGATCAAGAGGCCACTTGCCCTGAAATGACTCGGCCCCATCCCGATTTCATATGGATATTCTCAATTTCGAGATTATCAAATAGATAGCGCCTTATTTTAGCAGACCGAACTATTTGATTGAAGAAATCGTTCTCTATCTCTTGCGAGTTCACCGCTTCGTGCCCTTCTTCAAACTCCGATTCGTCTATTTCATTTCTCAATCTATCATAATGCATAGAAAAATATTTCTGTTGCATCATATCTAACGGATTCCTTGGTTCGGACCGAAGAAGTAATAGTAATGTCTCACTGAAATTTTTTTCTATCCTTTTCTCCCATTACAAAAGAAAGAGTTCAAATCTTCTCACTTATCAGAGTCCATTTCATAAGGATCTTCTCACTTACTTATCCGAGTCCATTTCATAACAATCTTCTCAAGAATTACCCATGGTATATCAAAAATATCTTGAATTTTTGATACGTAATAGAAATTTGAAATAAATCTCGGAAAGGATGGATCTTTTAAGTTTGAACCCACTCGTAGTTAAGATCGTGGGGAGATATTTTTTGTAAATATTGCACTCGAAGTAATAAAAATTATCTTTAATATCTCCCTCGAAAATGATCACAGAAATTATATCTTTTCCAAAAGTTATCTTGATCCTACGTTTATTCACATATTTTTTTTTGCTTCGAAAACGAAAAAGACTCCAGTTTTCTTTCTTTCCGGATGGTAAAGATTTCTTAGAACATGGATTTGATTCACACTCCATGTTTGAATTGACACTGAGATACGGATGCAAGTTCTTAACTTTTGAATCAGATCGATTAATATATGATGAATAAAATCTCCTAATAATTCCTAAAAAGTCCGTGATCGAGGAACTTTCTCTATAGCTATAGAATTTTTGATCGGCTGTAATTGGATCAAAATTTCTTGGTGGCGAGATGAAAGATAAAGATCTTAAGGATTCCAAATTGGATTTCTTTGGATAAAGAATCCTTGGAAAAACAAAAGATCCGTAAAACTTATTAGAAATTTCTCGATATAATTTTTTTAATTTATACATCAAAGACTTGTACAAATTATCTCTTGTGTTACCCCTTTGTGGAAAATCCTGATCGTGAGGTATTTGTGTGTCAGAGATTCGCAGAGAAAGAGTCAAAAAAAATTGTTTTTTTTTACCGAGAAATTATTTTGTTGCGAATAAACAATAAAATTCTTTTAAATTGGCTGGAATTATCTACTTCAATGAGATTCGATCTTGTTAAATGATATTCAATATTGCATAAGATATTTTTTCCTTTCCTAATAAACCGATTTCCCAATCACACATTGTCGAACCAAAAATTCGATTCGTGCGGATTCTTCCCCCAACTAACCATCGGATCATGTATACACAACAATAGAAATTCAAGATCTTTGTTATTTCTATCTTTGAATGAGATTCGAATTCCAGCTACGGTTTCATTACAAATCAAGTCCCTATTTTTTATGATCAGGTTTCTCGACGACCAGGAACTCCGAATGATACAGATACACTCTTGGAAGAACACAATGAATTTCTTCTCCATCCATAAAAAAAATCCCAGAAAAGGTTTTTCGCGAAACAACCAAGTTATTGGAAGAACAAAAAGATTCTTCCCTGCATTCAACCGAACTAAGAAGCCCCCTCAAATCGAGATTTTTTCTTTCTATTAGATTTTTATTGTGGACACGATAGAGAAAAACTCCTACTAGAAAAAAAATCAAAGTTTTTAAAAACTTCTTTACGTCAGCCTGGATTTGGCCGAAATCCATGAGATTTTTCATGAAAGATCCTCCTGTATTTTTTGTATTTATTAGATATATATATACGATAAAAATGAAAAATATTTTCTTTTTATTCGTATATATTACGTATATATTTATTTTATGAATATATTAATTACATATATGAATTATATAAATTCTATGAATATATAAATTTTTCTTTTTTTCTTCCTAAGATGAGCGAATCAAATATTCTAGGATATCCTAGGATTAAGAAAAAAAATATTATTTCAATTTTTCTATTATAAGATTTGAAATAGGATGACTTGCATTTTTCTAATATGCAATCGAATGGATCTATAACCATAATATGGTTATTTAAGAATAAATAATATTTTTCAAATTCCGTTTGTAACAGAAAGTTTTGAACCCTTGAATCATAGTCAACTAAGTGAAGGTTAGATCATGACGTGTACCAAGGGCCCTAACTCAAAACAAATAGTATATTGTATAATTTCCCTCTAAATGGATAGAGGGTCTATAAAATCTAGGTCAAAGAAATCCATAAAAACAGGTACAATGGGGAAGCGATATTGAAAAATAGGTAAAAATAGAAAATAGAAATGATATTGTTAAGGTTAAGAAATTTTTGAAGATTATTTTTTATGATTTTTTTTACAACATGTTATCGAGATAGAATCTCTGAAAATTTCAAATATATCCATCAACTATTAGTTATTTAAGAAAGAATAAGATTTTTCAAATTCCGTATGATGAATTAACGAATTAGCTATTTTAGAAACCTAAAGGTTTGCACTCATTAGAAGATCAGAACAGACAGATAAAAAAGCTGATTCCATTTTATTGCTGCAATGATTAATTGCATATTATATTAATTTCGATTCTGGAAGTAACTATAATAAAAAGAAAATATAGGGCGGCTTTTAATATCCATTTTTCGAATTGAATTCAAAAAAAAGTGAAGGAATCACAATCCTTTCAATTCTAAGATATATCTCTGTTCTGTCTTTTTTCATTCATATATTTGATATCAAGAAGAGATTAAGTAATACAAATCGTATCAATTAAGACATATATCATTTTTTTTCATATTGAAATTTGAGAAATTTGACTTCGTGCTCCGAATGAATGATGGTTTACTCAATACAATATCTCTTCGGCGAAACAGAGGATATCTTGATCGGGGAAGGAAGAGAACGGGTCAATCTCATATGACCCAATATGTTTGACAAGTCACACTATATGTCAAGCCAAGCTTTTCGGTTCCAGGACGGCGAAAAGATACTTTTGGTATTCCTATACTCAAAAATTTCAACCAAAAAATGCATATCCTTTATTCACTTAAATAAGGAAAGGTGAAAATCCATGATTTCTTGTCTTCATTCCTTTTTCTTCTATTTGATACATCGATTTTGATACACCGATTTCTTCTCTTTGATTTTGATACATGGAAGGCTTTTTTGATAGAGTAAGACAGAATGGATTCAAAAAAACTGTAACGAAGGGATTGATCATTCGAATAAGTATCCATTTATTCTCCAATAATGCAATCTTCCCCTTGCGTATTGGTACTTATCGGGTATAGAATAGATCTGCTTCTCTTTGTTCTTACGAACATAGTTGTTCCCTTATTTTTCTTTTCAATGAGATGAAATAAAAATGAACCACAGAATCTACTAAAAAAAAGTTTAGGTACACAATATATCGTCTTCTTAGTTTAATACGTACGAGAAAATCAAGTTTCTATTTCTCTTTGATAAAGGGGTATTTCCATGGGTTTACCTTGGTATCGTGTTCATACTGTCGTATTGAATGATCCCGGTCGACTGCTTTCTGTTTCTATAATGCACACAGCTCTAGTTGCTGGTTGGGCCGGTTCGATGGCTTTATACGAATTAGCGGTTTTTGATCCCTCTGATCCTGTTCTTGATCCAATGTGGAGATTATGATCAGAAATATTATTTCATTAATTGCATCCATGGCTGAATGGTTAAAGCGCCCAACTCATAATTGGCAAATTCGTAGGTTCAATTCCTACTGGATGCACCCTAATAGGATAGGAAGGGTCAAAAAGTCTATCGGAATTGGCTCAATGGGATCTTCCATAACGAATTAATTGGTATAGTATATTCATACCCTAACATAGTAAGAGTAAGAACTAGAATTCTGATCGATACTGAAGTTAGAGGAAAAAGTCTTCGCTTATTGAGGAAGAATGAATCTTTAATGAAATACCAAAATCCAGAGGATGTATTTGCGCGATAGGCTCATTTATGGACTTATTGTGAAAATTGTGAGACATCCATTTCAAAAAAATATGCACAAAAAAACAAATCTATTTGTCAACATGGTGCATTTCATTTACCAATGGAGAGTTTAGATCGAATCGAATCTTTAATTGATTTATTCGGGTACTTGGGATCCTACGGATGAGAATATGGTTTCTATTGATCCCTATGAGATTCTTAGAAAAAAGATCCACATAGAAGATTTTGAACAATCTGGAAAATGGAAATGTCGATATTTCTTAGATATTTCTTAGACAATAATGATTTATTACAGGATAAAGAATTTGACTATTTTTACTTTTGTCAAATATGGGAAGAATACATAGAGGAATTCTAGAAATATATTTATATATATATATATATATATTTTTTAATAAAGGAGAAATTCTCATAAGATACCGAGAGGAAGGAGAAGTAGATAACCATTTGTTCAACAATGACAAATTATTACACGAGGAAGAACTTGAAGACCTTGTATACATACTTCTAATGTCGAATCAGGATCAACAAAGAAAGAAATCAAGGATTGAGTCGAACTAAGGTAATAGTTATGTCATCTTCTACCCCGAAAGGGGTAGAAGAATGGCACCTATTATGGGACATACAATGCATTACAGGCGTATGATCATTACGCTTCGACCGGGTTATTCTATTCCACCTCTTCTAGAGATTCTTTATTCTATTCCACCTCTTCTAGAGAAAATAACTTAAAGAAAAATACTTAATAACACGGCGATACATTTATACAAAACTTCTAGTCGGAGCACACGCAATGGAGCCGTAGAAAGTCAAATGAAATCCAATCCACGAAATAATTTGATCTATGGACGACATCGTTGTAGTAAAGGTCGTAATTCCAGAGGAATTATTACCGTAAAGCATAGAGGGGGGGGTCATAAGCGTCTATACCGTAAAATCGATTTTCGACGGAATCAAAAAGACATATCTGGTAGAATCGTAACCATAGAATACGACCCTAATCGAAATACATACATTTGTCTTATACACTACGAGGATGGTGAGAAGAGATATATTTTACATCCCAGAGGAGCTATAATTGGAGATACCATTTTTTCTGGTAAAGGAGTTCCTATATCAATGGGAAATGCCCTACCTTTGAGTGCGGTTTGAACTATTGATTTACGTAATTGGAACTAACCAATTAGGTTTACGACAAAACCTAGAAATCGATCACTAATCCATTTGGAGTACCTCTATGGAATAGACCTCAACAGAAAACTGTTGAGTAAGGGCAGCAAGTGATTGAGTTCAGTAGTTTCTCATAGAAAATTATTGACTCTAGAGATATGGTAATATGGAGAAAATTGTTTGAAGCACGCACAGAACTGGAAGCGCCCCTTCTTTCAAAGAGAGGAGGACGGGTTATTCACATTTCATTTGATGGTCAGAGGCGAATTGAAAGCTAAGCAGTGGTAATGAAGATCCCCCGAAGAGATGTCTCCTACGTTACCCGTAATATGTGGAAGTATCGACGTAATTTGATAGAGTCATTCGGTCTGAATGCTACATGAAAAACATAAGCCAGATGACGGAACGGAGAGACCTAGGATGTAGAAGATGATAACATGAATGATTCGGGAGATTAGGATTCCTAAATATCCACTCATGTGATACTTCATTATACGATGAAAAGATCTATTTTTTTCTATATCATCATATACATCTAGAAAGCCGTATGCTTTGGAAGAAGCTTGTACAGTTTGGGAAGGGGTTTTTTTGAGAAAAAAGAAGAATCTACTTCAACCGATATGCCTTTAGGCACGTCCATACATAACGTAGAATTCACACATGGAAAAGGCGGACAATTAGCTAGAGCAGCAGGTGCTGTAGCGAAACTGATTGCAAAAGAGGGTAAATCGGCCACATTAAGATTACCATCTGGGGAGGTTCGTTTGATATCCCAAAACTGCTTAGCAACAGTCGGACAAGTGGGTAATCTTGGGGTGAACCGAAAAAGTTTGGGTAGAGCTGGATCGAAGTGTTGGCTAGGTAAGCGTCCTGTAGTAAGAGGAGTAGTTATGAACCCTGTGGACCATCCACACGGGGGCGGTGAAGGAAGAGCCCCAATTGGTAGAAAAAAACCCGCAACTCCTTGGGGTTATCCTGCCCTTGGAAGAAGAACTAGGAAAAGGAGAAAATATAGTGATAGTTTAATTCTTCGTCGCCGTAAATAGGAATATTCCAAATTAAATTTTTGGAATTAAAAATAGTGTGATGGGCGAACGACGGGAATTGAACCCGCGCATGGTGGATCCACAATCCACTGCCTTGATCCACTTGGCTACATCCGCCC